ACAATTTCGATTAGAAATGTATTTTGCAGCATTTGACTCCGTACCACTGAACGATTTAGCCGCACATTTGAAAAATAGCCTAAAAGGTAAAATGAATGTTCGGATAATTGTTTTATATGGATCGTTCCTGGCTGAGACCAAACATCAAAAAAACATTCCCATAAATGGATAAAATAGTGTTTCCATTTATTCATCAAAAGAGGCGCATTCTTTGAAGCCAGAACGGATTTTCCTTGATATCTAACATAATGAATGAGAGGATCCTTGAAGAATGTTAAGGTAGACGAAAAATCCTTAGCAAAAACTTCTACAAGATGTTCTCTTTTTGCATAAAAAAAGATTCGCTCAAAAAAAACGCTAAAAGATTTTAATCGTAAATGAGAGGATTTTTTACGTAGAAAAAGGAAGATAGATTCATATTCACATACATAAAAATTATAGAGGAATAAGAATAATCTCAGATTACTTTTTGAAAAAGTCGAAATCGATTTTTTTGGAGTAAGAAAACCACTCCTATTACAAAAATTATAAAGAAACAACCGTAATAAATGAAAAAAAGGGGCATCTTTCACCCAGTATCGAAGGATTTGAACTAAGATTTCCAGATGGATAGGATAGGGTATTCTTATATCTGACACATAATTTAAATATGGAATTTTATCCTCCAAAAAGGGAAAAATGGAATGAATTGATCGCAAATTTTTATAAGATTTTACGATTTCTGCCTCCTCTAAGGAAGAGCTAAATTGTAGAAAAAATGGAATTTCCACGACGATGGCAAAACCCTCTGATATTATTTTAGAATAAAAATTCTTATTATACCCCAAAAATGGATTTTTCTTAGAATCATTCGCAGAAATGATCAAATGATTCTGTTGATACATTCGAGTGATTAAACGTTTTACAATTAGTAAACTATATTTATTGTCATAACCTACATTTTCCACAAATGTAGATCTATTAAAATCATGACTATAAGCAAGTCCATAAACATACTCCCTAAAAATAAGTGGGTATAGGAAGTCCTGTTGGCGAGATCTATCTCGTTCTAAAAATACTTGATATTCCTTCATTTTAGAAATTCGATTTGGTCAAAGGATCAGAGATTCATTGGATTATCAAATGCTACATAGTGCGATACAGTCAAAACAGGGTATTCTATTATATATTCGAATTCAATTCAAATAAAAAACAAATATGAATAGATACCTAGAAAACAAGTAAAAACCATCAATGGACTATCTATCCTCGCTGGGTCCATCTAATTTTTCGAGGACAACAAGCTAGTTAGAAATCCTTTATTTTTCGGACAAATCGCTCTTTTGATTTTGGAAAAAAAAAAATATCTTTATCAATATACTCTTTCTTCTACACATTTATCGCTACCCCATAACATAATTGAGAATAGCTAATAGTTAGGACTCATAACAAAAATCCAAAATCCATTCGTGGGAAAAACTTTTTCCACAGCAAGCACTAATTTTTTTTTAACGTAAAATTAGATGGGGTAATCATTCAAATAAAAAATGAAAGCTCGTTGCTTTTTGTTTCCCTATAATTGGAGCAGCTAAGCTCTATCCCTTTATTAATTCAACCCAACTGAATTCATTTGTTCCGAGCCAACAATTCAAAAAAAAATTTGGGCCGGGTCCAATACGAATGAAAAATTTTTAGAATTCGCCATTGATACGACATGCTGCTTTTTCCATTCATTCCTTTCTGGATCAGTCGTGGTCTTACAAACCCTACCGATGGTATGGATGAACCAATTAGTTCATAAAATTGTGTAAAAAATGGAGTCGCACTTAAAAGCCGAGTACTCTACCATTGAGTTAGCAACCCTAATGAAATTTTTAAAAATGTGTATATCCAATCGCAATAAAAAAAAAAATAAAAAATCGTGAAGGCGAATCGATTCTGAACATCCAAACGAAAATACAAGAAATTTTCTCAAATAAAATTTAAATAAATATAAAAATATATTAATAAAATTATTAAATCAATTCATTTATTCACGATCGGATTATATTTGTTTGATACACTCTTGTCAATATCAATATTAGTGTTGAAAAAAGAATACAATCCAGAAAACAAACAAATAAAATATATTCTAATTTAATTAGAATTCAATATAAAGAAATATAAATATATAGAATATATTATTAAATTAAATATATATAATTAAATTAAATGTTTTATTGAATTAATTCATTATATTCATAATTTAGTATTAGTATCTCCCCTGTTGTGTGAAATCCCGATCGAAAAACAAAATAGTTGTTCTCTCTTATGAATCGAAAGAACTTTTTTCATAAAATCTCGTCTGCTTAATAAGTTTGCATTCCAACACGAAACGAAACTCTGGGATAGAAAAAAAAATAGGATTTATTATAGATACAAATCAAGAATAGAAACTTTTCATTTTTTTTGGCTTAATTTTATTTTTTTTATTTAAGACCTGGTGTATATCAAGATAATTATTTATCTATTCTATAATTTA